ACTCTATTTTTTTTTAACAAATAGGCGAGCAGCCGTTGACGTTTTCCTATAATTTTACGCAGACCTCTCTGAGATAAATAGTCTTTTTTGTGCAATTCCAAATGTGAAGTAAGTCTCCGTATCCTATTGGTGAAACTCACTACTTGAAATTCAACAGACCCCTTATTGTCTTCGTTTTCCTCTTTCAAAATAATTGCACTGAATGGATTTTTTATCATAAAAAAGCTCCTTCTACCCTTTAATTTACATATAAATATATTTTATCGATCAGTAATAATAATATTAGTCATTTTAATGTAGTAATTAATATACACAAGAATTTGAATTTATTTATGGACTTCCAATTTCATTAATCAAATTTGAATTTGAGTTGGACAGGGATTAAAAAGGAGATGGTACGTTTTTACACTCACAACGTCAAATAATTTAGACCTAAAATTCGGAATATTCCGTAGATTCGTTTATTTTATAGATTTTATCCAAACAAATTGATACGTCATTTATTTTGTATTAAATAAAAAAGATCTATATTAAGACTGGGACGTAAGACAGGGCATATGTTCATCTGTTTGCTTTTCTATATGGTACAGAATAGATAGGAAAAATGTACTATCAACCTATTTTGAATTGTGGATATATTCTTAACATACTAAAACGGCTTCCATTATTGGTATTAAACCAATATCTATTCATACAAGCTAAGTCTTCTAATCGATAATTAGGCCAAAGAAATAACTTTAATTTAATTAATTCGTTTTTATTTCTATCAATATGTTTTTTTTGATCCAAAAAAGGATTTCTGCTTTTTATGTTCTTCTTGTTACAAAATACTGGATTTTTATCCACACTATTTAGATTCTTTGAGTTGAAAGAAATTAGAATTCTCAACTCTCTACGACGTCTAGACGATAAAATCTTTTCAGGAACGATAAAATCATAATGTTTTTTGGCTCTCTTTCTAATTATTATTTGATATCTTGGGATAGATTCATCCAATTTTTTTTTATTGATATATCTTTGTTCTCGATATCTTTGAGTAGTTTGGTATTTACTCTTATGAACCAACGATATACCTACGGTTTGATACATAATAAAGTATCCGTCGTTTTTTACAGACAAACGGATGGGATCGATAAAAAATATCCCCTTTTTATTCAATTCTATAGGAGTCAATTTTTTTCGAATCACCATTATATCCAGATTTAATTCTTTTCTTTGAATAGACGATATAGTAGTATCTCTTGGATTTCTCAGTCCAAGCAAGTAACAATATATCTTGATATTATTGATCATTCTTTCAGTTAAATTCGGAATTAAACCATCGTCTATTATCCATTGAAAAAGCAAATAGTGTTTCCGTAAGAAAATCATTTCTGGTCTCATCTTATTCCGGATCTTATTATCTTGGTTTTGTGCATATGATCTAAGGCCTCTTTGTCCTGCGGGTTCTTTTTCTTCTTGATTTCGATTCATTAATTCAGAATATATTTTTTCATTCGATGGTCTAAAAAAATTCCATTTTTTCTTTTCATTGATGTTTTTCTTTTTATTTAAATTTAAAAGAAGTAATTTGCTTGGTATAATCCATGGTTTTGTTTTGTATACATTATAAAGTGTCACAAATTCTGGGAAGAACGTAAGTTTCAGATTTGTCGATATTGGGTTTAGGATTTCTTCATTCATTTCCATCCAATCAAAAAAAAGTTTCTTGTCATTGATTGGATTTATTTCTAAATCTTGATGAATCGTCAGATAAAAAATATCGTTTTTATCCATTTTATCAATTTTTTGGTAATTCTTACTTCCAAGCTTAGTATTTATATTACTGTTATAATCCATTTTGGTCCAGGCCTCAATCTCTTTTTTTTTTCTTATAAAAAAATTTAGAATTGTCCAATCAAAATATTTTCTATCTGGATTTATTTGCATATACATAATATCACCCTTTTTTAGATAATGATTTTCTAGATAATGATTGATAGGAATTTCCTCCAGATTTTCAAAAAATTTTTGTTTATAATTGTTATAATTAAAAGTAATTTTTTGGTTGTTTTTTAATTCTGATGGTGATCCATAAATTATATATGAGGACTTCTTAATTTCAGAATTAATAGATTTATATGATAAAAGATCATATATATAGTATTTTGGAAAATTATCTTTTTGGTTTGGTAATGGATATACTTTAAAATCCTTTTGTTTTTTGTGATAAAGTAATCGGTCTTTTTCATACGAATTCCATTTTGTTAAATCTTTATTTGGGGTCATACCACCTTCATTTATTGTAGTTCGCCATTTTTTTGGTATTAATCCAGACCATCTAATCTGAGATAAATTGTATTGATAATGAGCTCTTAACCAGCTTTTCCATTGATTCGTTTCAGAACTTGAAAGTTTCGTATGTCTTAATTCGGAATTAAATATTCCTTGTGTTACAAAATAATTTTTTATTGCAGTCTTAAAAAAAAAGGGAGTTCCATGATACTCAAAAATAGATCTT